GAACTACTGGGAGTGAGTACACCCTTATCCTTGTTTTTGGCGATTTCGCATTAATATCAATAAGGACAGGGAACGTTTTACCTACTCCTAACGGTCGGAGCGAGCCCTTGAATAAAGTGGATCTCCCCAAGTAGGATTTGAACCTACGACCAGTCAGTTAACAGCCGACCGCTCTACCACTGAGCTACTGAGGAACAACGGGGGGTTAGATCTCATATACGTTCAAGACTCTTGTTCTTTGGACCGACCTACGACCGGTGCATGAACCATTGAGAAGCCCAAAGCTTCCTTCGGAACTTCTGGAACATACACCCCACCCTATATTATAGGGAGAGAAGGTGACGATAGCAATCCCCTTCGCCTCCCCGCCTCCAGGACAAGGGGAGGCGGCGGTCAACCATCACCATGATCTTCTCCACGATGCATATTGATCAATCGATCTCCACGGTGCTGCGGACCCGCCAGTTCGCTAGGTATACTCACTCCACCGAAGGGCAACAAAGACCTCTCTCTCCCTGCCAGGGACAAGGGGCCTGCTTCTTATCCTAAGAGCTAGAAGGTAATGGTGAGATAGTCTCAACTAACCTACCTTACCTGTCCGAGCCCTTCATTGAGTGAAACGAAGCGGACATCATGGCACTTGGAACTGCTATTCGATCATAGAATTGATTTCGATCAAGCAGGAGAAGGTCCCCCTGTCGGCCCTTTCATCTCTCTGCCCGCTCCATGCTGTATAGCCTTCGGATCATGGGCTGGTTGAATGCTGGGATACGTGAGATTAGATCCGATCTGCCCGGTGATTTTGGTAGATAAAGATAAAGTGGTGGGAAGTGCTGAAGTGATAGGAATCCATATCAGCGATCGTACCGTCATTACTTCAATGATTGTAATTCTACCTGATCAATCACTCTTTTTTATCTGTATTTTCTTTCTCAGCATTTCATTTTAAGAAGAATCCTTTTTTGAATGATGGAATATCAGTTCTATATATGTTCCATATAGATAGATAGATATCTATCTATCTATAATGAAATGAATCCAAAATGGAGGAAGGGGGAATAGAAAGGGGAAGGAAGAACAGAAAGAGAACAGGGGGACGGAGGGGATGGAGAGAAGGGAAGGGGACGAAGAATTGCAAGGGGACATAAAAGATCGATCTATCGATACAGAGAATGAGAGATTAGTCAAAATCTCACATCAACGAATCCATATAAAAATAAAAATTGTCAGTAGAAAGATTACTGCAAAAAACAAGAATCCAAATAGATAGGAAGATGTCCGTCCCCCCCCTAAATATTTCATTCCCTCTCCTACAAAGAGACCCAGGATACCGACTCTATCTATAATTCCATCAATTACCCATCGATCAAATAAATAAGTTAGTTCAGCTAATCTCCGTATACCCATAGTAAATATTTTGTTATAATATATGTCTATGTAGCCTCGGTAATATGACCAATTGTATATGACATTGATCAATCGGTCTGGGATACCCTTTAGCCGGGAATCCCTTTTATACCATAAATATGGTGAGGAGAAATTAAAATTTATAGGTCCATATAGGACAAAGGCCACGAATGTGCTAAAAAATGCTATACCAACTGAGGGAATCGCATCTACAAAAAATTCGGACCAATTTTCAGGATGGTTCTCATGGAAATGGTTCATCGATAGAGTCAACCGTTGGGATAAGATATCAGAACTTATTTCTCCTTGAACAAAAGAAACTCCTATAGATCCCACAAATAGAGTGAATAGTCCCAGTGCAAGTGAAGGCAATAGCATTGTATTGTCCGATTCCTTGGGATATGGAGGATCCCCTTTATCGAGAGGATGAGTAATAACCAGATATTCCATAGGTTTACCATCGAATTGTTCCATCTTCCCTGAGAATTGAAATACTCCTTCAGAGGAAGAAGAGTTCTTATTTCCCGGTAATTGTGGCATAGAACCCATTTCAGTTTCGGTGAATGTACCAGATTCTTTTTCTCCCCACATAGAGATCGAATAGAACGGAATAGGGTCGTTATACAAATTTACGCGGAGATCTCCTTCGAAAGCAAGAAAATACATACGAGACATGTAAAATGCAGTAAATCCTGCTACGGATCGAGCTATCCCCCCAAGAATGGTAGAATATAGCCAACTATCACTAATAATTTCATCCTTAGACCAAAAACAAGCAAAGGGGGGAATACCACAAAGAGAAAGTGTACCTAAAAGAAAGGTTGTTCCTGTAATTGGCATGTATTTACTTAAACCACCCATGAGAGCCATATTCTGACTTTCAGCGGGGCAATATCCAACAAGAGATTCCATGGAATGAATCACTGATCCAGATCCTAGGAACAATAACGCTTTAGAATAGGCATGTGTAATCGGATGGAACAAAGCAGCTCGATAAGAACCTGTACCTAGAGCTAACACCATATAACCTGATTGGGACATAGTAGAATAAGCCAAACCTCTTTTAAGATCACTTTGAGCAAGAGCCATAGTCGCTCCCAATAGAGCCGTTATTCCACCTGTCCAAGAGATGAGATTCATTATGAAAGGTAGAGCTTTGAAAAGAGGGAACAATCGAGCTACGAGAAAAATTCCTGCTGCTACCATAGTAGCGGCATGTATAAGAGCTGATATAGGGGTAGGCCCTTCCATAGCATCAGGTAACCATACATGAAGTGGAAATTGTGCGGATTTAGCTACTGGACCTAAAAATAAGAGAAAAGCACACAGAGTAGCAAAGAATGAACTAACTTCATTACTAGCAATCGATTCGTTAGATCTTCCCAATAAATATCTAAATTCGAAACTACCCGTTATCTGATAAAATCCTAGAATTCCTAATAATAGTCCAAAATCTCCTATACGATTAGTAATAAACGCTTTTTGACAGGCATTGGCTGCACTGGGTCGAGTAAACCAGGAACCTATTAATAAATAAGAACACATTCCTACTAATTCCCAAAATATATATATTTGTACCAGATTAGGGCTAATCACTAGTCCCAACATAGAAGCATTAAAAAGACTAAGATAAGCAAAGAACCTCACATATCCTTGGTCATGAGACATATAATTATCACTGTAGATCATAACCATGATTCCGACAGTAGTAACTGATATTGGCATAATGGAAGTAAGTGGATCGATCAAATAGCCCAACTCTGGGGAAAAATTCTTATTAATGGTCCAGGACCATAAATATTGATAGACGGGACCACCTGTAATTTGCTGCAAGAATAGATTGAAAGAAAGGAGCATAGCTATACCTAGCAGGGAAATGCTGATAAGAGCCCATATATGATGAAGACCCCTGGTTGCCCTTGGAAAAAGTAAGGATCCCGATCCTATTGGCACAGAGGCTGAAAGTGGAAGGAAAGGCACGATCCAAACATATTTATATATAAGTTCCATAGGAAGATCGAGTAATTTTTAGAAAGATTTTTTCTCTTTTTTTTTTTCTTTTTTTTTTTTTTTCATTTCCCATTACTGGTTTCCGATCCACTGGATTACGAAAGGAACAAATCAAAAGGGGTCGTAAATCAGGAGGAACGATGGGATGGATTCCATCCATCTATTTTTCCTTCTCCTTCCACAAATAGAAAGTTCGAGCTGATTAATCATTAATTAATATGAAATGCCAGATGAATAAGAACCCTAGTTTCTTCAGGTACTCATCAACGAGATAGAGTTGTGCACATCCAAAATTGTACACTTTTCCCATATATTATCTTATATCACATAGATTTTTATAAACCAATAGAGATGTTTGACACTCTGGTCCTGCAAAAATATTCATGATAAAACCTGACAAGAATCGAACCAATTAGAGAGCTATTCTAGATTAGAATATTTGATCGAATCTGTTCGATACATATTCGCTCCTAATCTTAAATAACAAGTATATACGTAATAATTGGAATCAGGAGTGAACAACTCCGAACGGGCCAAATAGATCTTATGGTATTTGTCACTCCACATCATTAGGATTAGGACCGGATGGATGGACGGAATGCCAAAATATCCATTTATTACTATTGATTTACCATAGATCTATTACTAATATCAGACATTCTCGGCTGTAAAATGAAATAAGAGGGATAATCCCACAGGATTCTCCTGGAGATGAACTGACCAATTAAGTAAGAAATGCATTTCCTAGAAAGAGGACACGGTGTACGTAGGTTAAGACATCGACAAAATTCGATTTGATCCGTAGTAGATTCTATCTGTCCAAAGAAATGATAACGAATGGATTCTGCAGTAAATAAATCATTATTCATATAACGAAATAATGTAATTTTATCACAAATTATGAAGATTTCGAGGAGCTAGATCTTTAAACTTTTAGAATAGAAATAACGAGAGATATACGTACATATAGAGATATACATATCTCTATATGTACGTATATCTCTATACTGCATAGAATCACGCGATATATACAAGATTGAATATCAATCTAATAATATTTATCTAGACAGATAATATTTATCCAGATAGATAGATATGTACATATATGTCTATCACATCGAAATATATGAATGAAAAGCATTGTTCATCATGGCAGTTCCGAAGAAGCGCACTTCTAAATCCAGAAAACGAATTCGTAAAAATGTTTGGAAGGGAAAAGCAGATCAGGCCGCGGTAAAAGCTTTTTCCTTAGCTGAGTCTATCTCGACCGGTCGGTCAAAAATTTTTTACTGCACAACAAATGATAAGCCCTCTGGATCATCTAAATCCACATCCATTAATGAATCCAATGATTCATAACATCAACAAGTATGCCCCCTAGTAGAGGGCAATAATGGGAAAGAAGTCATTCCCTGGCTCTTTCGAACAATACTGGGAACGATACTGGGGTCGGACAGACAAAGAGACAAATCATGATTCGGTTTCACTACAGCATTCATTTATGGCCGACTGAGAGAGGGGGATTCTTTAACCATTCTTCCGATTCTTAAACCATTCATCCATACTTCCTTTACCGCTGGGGAAAGATTCCCCAGCATCATTCTTCAGAAGAATCCCGGATTAATTTAGCATTACCCTTATTTATATTTCTGATAGCTTTACCTCATCAACATCTTATTGAATATCTATTTATATGGATAGATATCTATTTAAATAGATATGTATTTAGATAAGAACCTCGGAGTAATTAGTTTAATTTTAAATAGTTATAGAACCTACGGGATCATCTGAGTATAGTATTCACACACAAAATCACTCGTTCATTTTGGATGACTCGAATCTATGTGTTACTGTGTCACTCGAGCGAATTATTGCTCAGATCTCGGTGAATAATTCCTAATTACTAATTTCAGATATCGGGATTCATCTTTCTCTTACTCTTCTTATTCCATTCGGGATTTCACACAATTGCTAGATACAGAATAGGAACTTAATAGATCCATTTTACTCCTCAACGGTTATCTCCTTTATGGTCATATAGAGAAAGTGCTCGATTTTTTATTTTTTAAGATGACTCATGGCTAGAGATACAATAACTCTAGCCATTTATGACCCGTTTTCAAGAACATAGGAAGAACATAATTCTAAGGGGACTGGCCAAAGTATAGATGTATAACTTTGCGCAACATCTTAGTATATCTGATCCCCGCCCGTCATTGGCCCCCCATTAATGGCCTAGCTCTCACTTTCCAGAACGTGATTTAAGGGGAATGAATAATCCATTTTTTTTTTTTACATTCCAATAGCTCGAGAAACTCTTCTTACTAAGCCCGCGATATTCACAAATCGTTATCGGTAAAGTTACGGCATGAAATCTTTTTCCATGTATCTCTCTTCCATGTTCGGGATCTAGCTGCTTCCATTCTATCAAGATAATTTAAGAGATCTCTTGTTCAATGATGGAATTTAATAGGGCTCTTCATTCCCCTTCGGAGCAGCAGGATTTGAACCTGCGACCTCCATCACCCCAAGATGGCACGCTACCAAGCTGCGCCATGCTCCGTTGTAATGATCAACATCACATTGATTCAATGTCCGAACTTAGATTTCGAACATCCCCCAATCTCCATTAATTACTCCCCCTGTTAAACCTGTTTTGAACACATTGACGATCTGGCACAAATGGGTTAGTATGTCTTTACCAAGCCGCCATGGTGAAATTGGTAGACACGCTGCTCTTAGGAAGCAGTGCTAGGGCATCTCGGTTCGAATCCGAGTGGCGGCATTCTTAGAATAAAATTCCGTTGATCTCCCTCCTATTCTGTTCAATTCATTTCTATTTATCTTTTCTTTATAATAGATCACTCTTTATAATAGATCACTCTTTTCTATTGACTATTTTTAATTTATCCTATCGTATTTCTATTATCGATCCTATTTTAAAATCAAATGAAGAAATGGGTTTATTATGATATTCATAACCTTAGAACATATATTGGCTCACATTTCTTTTTCTCTCATTTCTGTTGTCACTCTCGCTTATTGGGGAACCTTGGTCCATCAAATTGAAGGGCTAAGTAGTTCGGGAGGAAAAGGCATGATAGTTACTTTTGTCTGTACAACGGGATTATTAATTACTCGTTGGCTTTATTCGGGACATTTACCGTTAAGTAATTTGTATGAGTCATTCATGTTCCTTTCATGGAGTTCATCTGTGATTCATATAATTCTAGAAGTGCGAAGCCAAAAGGATCGAGGATTAGGTGCAATCACTGCACCAAGCACTATGTTAACTCATGGTTTTGCTACTTCAGGTCTTCCGAAGGAAATGCAACAATCTGCAATGTTGGTACCTGCCCTGCAATCCCATTGGTTAATGATGCATGTAAGCATGATATTACTCAGCTATGCAACCCTTTTATGTGGATCCCTATCATCAATAGCTTTTCTGATCATTACATTTCGGAGAAATAGAAGGATTCTTTCGCTTCTCAGTGCGAGGGACAATTCATTCATTTGGCCCTTTCCCTCCAGGAATAATTTGTATTTACATGAACAAGAAAAGAGTGATTTGCAAAACACTTTTTATTTGTCATTCACAAATCATCGTAAATGTCAATTGACTCAACAATTAGATTATTGGAGTTATCGTGTTATTGGTCTAGGCTTTCTTCTTTTAACTATAGGTATTCTTTCTGGAGCAGTATGGGCTAATGAAGCATGGGGATCTCGTTGGAGTTGGGATCCTAAAGAGACTTGGGCATTGATTACTTGGATCATATTTGCAATTTATTTGCATACCAGGGTGAATAAAGGTTGGCAAGATGAGAACCCGGCAATTATAGCTTCTTTAGGATCTTTTATAGTTTGGATCTGCTATTTGGGGGTCGATCTATTAGGAATAGGTTTACATAGCTATGGATGGTTGATTTAGCACAGAACTAAAAATGGACTTGGACCCGGGATTTATGGAAGAAAAAAAAGAAGAATATATTCCATATAGTATAGTTATTATAATAGTATAGTTATTATACGGAATTGATAAATGGAATTAGTAATTTTTTCAAGTTCTTTCAAATAGTTATTCTAATATGATCACTACTTGAAATAATTTGAATTACATCCGAAACAAATTAATTGTTCATTATTTTGACCCCATCCTATTCCTCTCTCTTCGAGAGATGAATAGGATAATTTGATTGTATCCCATGACTATCTAGTTGACAATTTATCTGATGAAAAGTCCGAAAGGAGTTATTCATGGAAGGATCGGAACATAATAGCTTCCACTTTCTTATCCCATAGAGATAAGACTAAATCAGGATAAGGACCAGTACCTATTACTGGCAGAAAAAGACAAATCGAAATAAAGATTTCTCGTGGTCCAGAATCCTTTAAATAGGGGTTCAAGACGTTCAAAAACTTATATCCATAGAACATTCGACGTAACATAGATAATAAATGAATAGGAGTTAATATCATTCCAATTGCCATTATTGCAGCAATAACTATTTGAAAAGTCAAAGAATACTTACGACTAGTAATTATTCCCAGAAGTACCATAGATTCCGCTACGAAACCACTCATTCCTGGCAATGCGAGGGAAGCCATTGAAAAGCTACTGAACATAGTAGATATTTTGGACATTGGTATAGCCATTCCTCCTATCCCGTCAAGAAAAAGAGTACGTATCCCATCGTAACTTGTTCCTGCCAAGAAGAAAAGTGCAGCACCAATTAATCCATGAGAAATCATCTGCAAAATGGCTCCATTAAGACTCGTATCTGCCATGGAACCAATTCCTACAATTACAAAACCCATATGAGATACTGATGAATAGGCTATTCTCCTTTTCAAATTACGTTGACTCAGAGAAGTTAGAGCTGCATAGATAATTTGAACCGCTCCTACTATTACCAACCATGGTGAAAATAGAGAATGAGCATGAGGTAATAATTCCATATTAATTCGAATTAATCCATATCCCCCCATTTTCAATGGAATTCCAGCCAAAAGCATACATGTACTATAATGCGCTTCCCCATGAGTATCCGGTAGCCAGGTATGTAAAGGGAGAATTGGCAATTTGATGGCATGAGCGATGAAGAATCCTAAATAGAATACTATTTCCAGTACTACAGGATAATATTTATTAGCCAATATTTCAAAATCTAATGTTGGTCCATCAAATCCATAGAGACCCATACTTGAAGCTCCCATTGAGATAAAAATAGAACCACCTGCAGTGTACAAAATGAACTTTGTAGCCGAATATAGACGTCTTTTTCCTCCCCACATGGATAGAAGTAGGTAAACGGGAATTAGTTCTAGCTCCCACATGAGAAAAAAAAGTAGAATATCTCGAGAAGCAAATAATCCTACTTGGCCACTGTACATTGCCAACATCAAGAAATAGAACAATCGGGGATTTCGGGTAACTGGCCAAGCGGCTAAAGTGGCTAAAGTAGTAACAAATGACGTCAATGAAATAGGTCCAATAGAAAGTCCATCAATTCCCAGTCTCCAATGAAGGTCAATAAGATCTATCCATTCATAATCTTCTTCCAATTGGATCAATGGATCGTCGAAATGAAAATGATAACGAAATGTATAGGTCATTAGAAGGAATTCTAATAAGCAGATACCCAGAGTATACCATCGAATTATATTATTCCCTCTATGAGGGAACAATGGGATTGAGGAACCCGCAGATATGGGCAAAATAACAATTATTGTTAACCAGGGTAAATCGCTCATGATGAAAATGGAAGTAATTTTCTATAGAAAAACCCATGCTCAATATCTCGGGTTGAGTATGGGTTTTTACCAGTGAAAGAAAAAAAGGAGAATAATAAATAGGAGATAGATCTAACAATTTTTGTGGTCTATGTTTATTAGTAAGCTAGACCCATACTGCGAGTTGTCTCATGCCACAAATAAACACGTACACTCAAGAAATCTGTTGGACAAGCAGATTCGCATCTCTTACAACCTACACAATCTTCTGTTCTTGGAGCAGAAGCAATTTGCTTAGCTTTACATCCTTCCCAAGGTATCATTTCCAATACATCTGTGGGACAAGCTCGTACACATTGAGTACAGCCGATACATGTATCATAAATTTTGACTGAATGTGCCATTGGATCTATTAACTCCCATTAGTTAGGATGTCAGAAGTTATCAATTTGATAAGATCTTATAATATAGATCAATAACAAGATATTATTGATATCAGACGAATTAGTAATTGTACTATCAGTGATATTATGAATGGATATATTTATATCATGCATCTGTTCAGTAGGGTGAAGTTACTTGTATAACTTCGATCTTTCTGGATTATACTAAATCTGACTCAATTGTGTTGGTCAGATACAATTTGTTAATGAGTTCGATATGGATTGAATAACGCTTTTCATCGATAATAATAATACATTGATTTCGATTACATGCAGATAATAGGTATATCTACTATATACATAGATTTGTGTATCTATATCTATTTATATAGATTGATAGATGGATATACCTATTTTTTATTTGTAGATTTAGAAATCTACTTATTCCCGATCAATCCGGAGATTCTATGTGCTCTATTACCATTTTGACAAATTAAATTGATCGATACGAGTCGATTTTCTGTTACGATATATTGCTAAAGCAATAGCTAATCCAATGGCTGCTTCAGCGGCTGCAATAGCGGTAACAAAGATCGAGAAGATGTCTCCCTTTACTTGTCGACTATCAAAATAATTGGAGAATGTTACGAGATTGACATTAACCGCATTCAGTATTAGCTCAAGACACATAAGTGCTCTAACCATGTTCCGACTTGTGATCAGTCCATAAATACCGATAGAGAACAAATAAGCACCTGAAATAAGCGCATGCTCGAGCATAATTGATAAACTCCCTATTAACCTCGATTGATCTAGATACGAACAGAAGTTCTATAAAGTTTATTATTTGATATTATCTGGAAGATCAAAGATCATACTTCTCCTAATATCACGATATTTCACTCGATATTTGACATTCAAACTATTTCCTCTCGGCGAGCTATAGTAATTGCTCCCACGAGGGCAACTAAAAGTATTATAGAAATAAGTTCGAATGGAAGGAAAAAATCAGTTGATAAATGAGCCCCAATACGTTGAACGTTGTTTGTTAAGTCCTGTTCTAAAATTTGATTCGATTTTGTAGTCATAGATATCTCGGACCATGATGTGTTCAGGATAATAGTAATTAATGAACAGAAGAGACTCGTACAAACTACTAAAGTGATACCATCTCCGACGGTCCAGAGAGGAACAAAATTTGGATATTTTTGATTATTCATCAACATCACGGCAAACACGATCAAGACATTGACAGCTCCTACGTAGATCAGGATTTGTGCAGCAGCTACAAAATCTGCGTTCAATAAAATATATAATAAAGATATACAAACAAGAACCGGTCCCAATGAAAGGGCAGAATAAATTATATTGGTAAGTAGTACTACTTCCAAACCTCCTAATATGAGACCCAGCTCTAGAGGGACCAAAAGAATATCATGTATCGGCCCAGGTAGATCCATTATATGTACGGTAAGTTCCAATATTACTTCTCACAATCCCATTCACTAAACAAAGAAGTTACCCTATCCATATACCTATTTTATATACCAACATGAATATTCATACTGCAACTATTCGGATATGTAAATTAGATAGACTGATCCAGAATTAGATTGGTCAAGGATATATTATAATCAATGATATATCATTGGTCATATTCCTAGTGTAATTTTAAACAGAATTACTAATTCCCAGTCAATTCGAAAAAAAAAAATAGGGTCCCTATTCATCGGTTCTCCCTGATCGGAACTTCAGATTGAATCCGGAGAACTGGTAACGGTTCTTGGATCTAAATGTCCGTCCATAGTTTTCTCGGACAAAGAAGTTGAACTGAAAATTGTTCGAATTGTAGAATCTTCAATCACCGATATTGGTGAACGTCCTAGAGCAATCTGATCATAATTCAATTCATGACGATCATAGGTCGAAAGTTCATATTCTTCAGTCATCGACAGACAATTTGTGGGACAATATTCGACACAATTCCCACAAAAGATACAAATTCCGAAATCAATGCTATGATTTTCTAATCGTTTTTTTCCGATATCTCTTCCAAAGTTCCAATCAACAACGGGTAGATCAATCGGACATACACGGACACATACTTCACGAGCAATACATTTATCAAATTCGAAATGAATCCGTCCGCGAAATCGTTCTGATGGGATCAATTTGTCATAGGGATATTGAATAGTCATGGGTAAACGATTCATGTGATATAGGGTAACCATAAAACCTTGACCAATATATCTCGCAGCTTGTATCGCTCGTTGACTATAATCTATGAATCCAGTCACCATGGAAAACATATGGTAGATATCCTTGAATGGATCATTTCGTGTCTATTCTATTTCTTTCTCTTTATAGATGTATTCAATCTACCAATTTCGGATGTGTTACAGAATCTATTTTTGGAATGATATTTTGTCACAATAAAAGAAGTTGAAAAGAAGCTGTCAGTAATAAATTACCCAAAGCGATAGGTAAAAGAAATTTCCAACCAAGATCCAATAATTGGTCTATCCTCATTCTGGGCAAAGTCCATCTCGCCGTGATAGAAATGAACAAGAACAGATAAGCTTTAGCTAATGTGATAAGGATCCCCATCGTTATGCCAAGGACCTCACTAGTTCCATTAATAGAATCCCATTCGAAATATTCCGAAATTGGTATGGATGGAATGGAAAAGTTCCATCCGCCCAAATAGAGAATTGTCACAAATAATGAGGAAGCTAATAGATTCAGATAGGAAGCAACGTAAAATAAACCAAATTTTATACCCGAATATTCGGTTTGATAACCCGCTACCAATTCTTCTTCCGCTTCTGGTAGATCAAAAGGCAATCTTTCACATTCTGCTAGGGAAGAGATAAAGAAAGCTATAAACCCTATAGGTTGACGCCACAAATTCCATCCCCAAAAACCATATCTAGACTGTGCTTCAACTATATCAACCGTACCTAAACTGTTGGATAATTATAGTCGATAATAGCATCACCGTTCTCATCTCTATTCCGAAACCGTACGTGAAACTTCAGCTTCATACGGCTCCTCAATGGCCATCGAGAAGTAGAAAGAACAATCCTTTTATATTATCTCGTTATGCACCTCGCACAATGGGAAATAGAATAAAAGAGAAAAGAAACATCGAAGTGTTCATGAATTGGACCAATGAGATTCTGTCTGCTACAATAACAAGAGCTTTTGAACCTATCTTGACCTTCACAATTCTTTGTTAGTAAAAATTCGGATCCATTAATGAAATACTACAACAATTACTTTTTCCCACTATGGATCCATATTCCATTTCACTCGAGATTCCGTCAATCACGAATGAGACTTCGGCAGTAGTCCATTGATTCAAATTAGATCTTTATGAAAAAAAGGAGAAGAAACATCCTTTATCCATCTTTTCGTGGGAGAAGGAGAGGAGAACTGCAAAAAGGATTACTTCGTTCCTGATAGTCATTCCTTTTTAAGTAAATAGGAACATACTCCAGATCGGGGTTCTGGGGAAGTACTACTCGATCATCCCTACCAACGTCAAGTCCTCATTATCATCCCATTGATATAGAAACATTTCTCGAAATATGTTTCGTTATCTCTCACTAACCTTTCGTGCATTTTTGTGTTCCTGACCATCTACTTTTGCTCGATCTTCAGTATGATAGTATGAGCTTCATACAGTTTTTTTTTTTTTTTCCTTTGCCCCCGCTGTCAGGCCCCGATACTAATATCTTAACTGGGGTACACAGTTTTCACTGGTTGTGCATGCCTTCACTCTTGTACAGGGGATGGGACTCGATCCTATTACTGCGAATTCACAAGCTGTTTGATCTCACCCATATGACTATCTAGTTTATCAGTTGGAATGAATAATAAATATTCATCCTATTAATCTCCTTTCCTTTCTTATAGAGATAGGGGAAAAGCTCATATTGCAACGGATCACACGTAGAGATATAGATAACACACATAAAGCTAGAGGGATTTCGTAACTGATGGATTGAGCAGCAGCTCGGAGACCACCTGAGAAAGAATATTTATTATTTGATCCATACCCCGCCATAAGAAGTCCAAGAGGAGCAATACTTGAAACGGCGATCCGGAAAAAAACACCTATACTAAGATCAGCTAAAACGATGTGGCGGCCGAAGGGAATTACTAAATAACTCGAAAGAATTGGTATAACCACTATAGCTGGTCCAATACTGAATAACCAAAGATCCCCTCTAGATGGGATAATATCCTCTTTCAAAAGTAGTTTGATCCCATCTGCTAAAGCTTGAAGAATTCCCAAGGGACCGGCGTATTCAGGTCCAATACGTTGTTGTATTCCTGCAGATATCTTTCTTTCAAGCCATACAATAACTAATAATCCTATTAAAATTCCCAATATAGGAATAAGAATGTAAATTCTAATCCATATAAGACCGAAGATCTCTTTTAGAAATCCCAGTACAAAAGATAAATTGATAACTCGTTCCTCAGGATCCGTCGTATTAATCACCATCTTAACGATCAACCTCTCCCATAATGATATCTATACTACCTAAAATTGTCATGATATCGGCCAATTTCATGCTTTTAACCAGTTGAGGAGGAATTTGCAAATTAATAAAACCAGGTGGGCGAATTTTCCATCTCCAGGGAAAAATACTATCATCTCCCATTAGAAAAATTCCTAATTCTCCTTTGGGAGCTTCTACTCTCACATAATGTTCTTGTTTTGGTGACTCAAAAGTAGGGGAAGGTTTTTTACTAATAAATCGAAATTCAAAATCATTCCATTCCGAATCTTTGCCTTTATCGAGGCGCCGGGCTTCCAAATTCTCATAGGGTCCTCCCGGAATTATTTTTAGGGCCTGTCGAATAATTTTGATAGATTCTGTCATTTCCCCAATTCGTACCAAGTAACGAGCTAATGAATCCCCTTCTTTTTGCCATTGGACCTCCCAATCAAATTCATCGTAACATTCGTAATGATCAACTTTACGAAGATCCCATTGTATTCCGGAAGCTCGTAGCATAGGTCCTGATAAACCCCAATCTATTGCTTCTTCTCTACCAATGATGCCTACTCCTTCAACTCGTTCTAAAAAGATGGGATTGCGCGTAATAAGCCTTTCATATTCAGCCACTTTGGATAAGAAATAATCGCAAAAATCCAAACATTTATCTATCCAACCGTAGGGTAAATCTACAGCTACTCCTCCGATACGAAAATAATTATGCATCATTCGCATACCCGTGGCAGCTTCGAATAAATCATAGATAATTTCCCTTTCTCTGGAAATGTAAAAGAAAGGAGTCTGTGCACCAATATCAGCCATGAAAGGCCCAAGCCATAACAAATGGGGAGCTATACGACTCAACTCTAGCATGATAACTCTGATACAGCTAGCCCTTTTAGGTACCTGAATATTTCCCAATCTTTCCGGCGCATTTACCGTTACTGCTTCTGTAAACATAGTGGCTAAATAATCCCATCGTGTTACATAGGGAAGATATTGGACAATTGTTCGGTTCTCGGCAATTTTTTCCATCCCTCTATGCAAATAACCTAATATAGGTTCACAGTCAATAACATCTTCACCATCTAGAGTAACAATAAGTCGAAGAACACCATGCATCGATGGATGATGAGGGCCCATACTTACTATCACGGAGTCTTTTTCTGTAGCAAGCACGGTCATATGTCATTCTCCTCTGATTCGTTCCATAAATTGATGGAAACAAAGGAACGGCTCATTAAGATCCGGAATCTAACAACCAAAAAAAAAATTTTGGAATTGAAAATTTCGTTTGAAATCAACGGATTTTTAGCCCACGAATACTTAGTTGACCAATTAAATCTTCGTAACGAGGTCTGTTCCTTTTGGACAAATAAACCAGAAGTCGCTTACGTTTCCCCAAAATTTGCCACAAACCTCTTTGGGATGAATAGTCTCTTCTGTGCAATTCCAAATGATGAGTAAGTCTCAGAATCCGATCAGTTAAATGATATATCTGAGATTCAACGGATCTTCTCCGTTCTTTAAGAATCAGAGATGAACGAATGGGCGAATTCTTTGGCATAAAAACTATTTTTCTCGAGATAGAATGAATGAGATTGATTCATGGTCAGAAAGAAGAATGAGATCTATTAATTTTTCCATGGTCCATGGAAGAATTTGTTCCGAACATTCCCATTTAATGACAGATAGAGAATTTATCTCCTCCCAGAGAAACGAGTTTCTCCAATTTGGATTTGCAGCGGGATACAGATAGATGAGAGATTCCTATATCGATAGAATCGAATAGATCGAATCCAAATAGAAATATCTTTTAGGATTTCGATTCATTCCATTGATGCGGATATGGATGTATTATGAAATACACTATCTACATATCTATCTATTTATCCATCTATCTATCCATTTATAGATAGATAGATATCGAATCTCTATTAAATAGATCCCATTTCCTAATATAAAATTAGGGATACATACGTATTCTTAACATAACAGACCGACTCCCATCATTTGTATTGAACCAATATCTATTCATACAAGCCAGATCCTCTAATCGATAACTAGGCCAAAGAAAACGTTTAGTCATTTGGGTTATATCTATATCAAGATGTTTATCTCTTTCCATGAGTTCTTCGTAGTTTTGTACGTCCTTTTCATCGGAAAGTTCTGCATTTCCATCTAGATTATTCTCCAGATCGAAACGATTTAGAATTCTAAATTCTCTACGACGTCTCGGAAGCAAAATATCTTCAAAAATGAGAGAACTTGAAATGTTTTCATTCCCATCTCCAAGAATTCCTCCGTGTCGTATAGATCCATCAGAAAGATTTACATCTGCCCTTCCCCGGAACCTATTCTTAAATCTTAATGAAATACTTACGATTTTATACATCAGGAATTGGTCATCCAATACCCCAGATAAACGAAATGGTTCGACAATTAATATTCCATCCTTTACTGTTCCTGAAACATCCTTATCAATCGAATGAAACATTAGATCCAGGTCCAAATCTCCCGTTCGAAGATAGGGTATAGCAATTCTCTCCGGATCCTTCATTCCACTTAAAAGAGAACATATATTGATGTTATTTTCGAGTTCCCTCGCTATGGATTCTGCCCATCTAAATTGAATAGCAGTTTCAACAGTTTTTCCATCTTCCAGCAGAAATTCTACCTCATCGTATTCATTGTTTCCATTATCCTTTTTTTCTTTGTCCTGACTATTCAATCCAACATACTTTTCTTGGTCTTTAACATTCGATCTAACATATTCTTGTTCTTGAACATAGGATCCAATATCTTCTTTCTGTTGTTCTCTTTCTTCTCGGTCTCGGACATTCGATCTAATATTTTCTTCTTTCCTATATGATCCAAAAATATCTTCGTGTTCTTCTCGTATAAGCGATTTTCTTGGTATGATCATCAATTCAGTTTTATATGTATCATTCATTCCTACAAGTTCTGGAAATAACCAGAATCTTAAATTTGATCCGGAACGATCCGTTCTTCTTCGATTAATTCTCGGAGAATCGGTAATATCAAAATTGTCTCTTTCTTTCTCGTCGATCCATTGAGAATTCGTAATAGAACAAATATCCTCCTTGTCAATTTCTTGATAATTGAGAATATTGTAACCGAAATCCTTCTGATCTTCATCCTTTTTTGAATTCGTAATATCATGAATATATCTTTCCCTAGGAATCTCTTGATAATCGGTAATATTGATATTATCCGGTATATCAAATAGTTCCGATTCACGTATAATACTATTAGAGAGAATCTCTTCCCGTTCATTCTGCCGTACTGGCAGTCCGTTAAGATCGAAATCTTTTGTGAAATCGATATAACTATATGAGAAAAGATTGTATCTGTAACGTTTGTTCAGTTTCCGGGTTCGTCCCGGAGAAGGTTTTACCAAAAATGAGGGATATCCCTGTTGTTGTTCATAGGGAATGAATCTATTTTCTTCATAGGAATGAAGAGAATCTCGATTCTCAGCCGTCCGTTGCTTACTCATCTCATTTCTCCATCTCTGTGGTGCTATTCCAGACCATATCTGTGAGGATAAATTGTATCGATCGTAACATTTTAACCACTCTTTCCAGTCATTTGCTCTCAAATCTTGCGGTTCTTTAGAATCCAATATTCCTTGTATATTGAAAAATTCTTTGATCTTTCCTTTTAAAAAAGGATACGATGTTCTATATTGTAATAGATATTTTGAATGGGACTTGTTCATTGATCTTATTTGCCATATCTCGTTAAATAGATATGCTTGGGACATTAAGATCATGTCCCGATCGGTACCAACTTGTAAATCTCGTATCTCTTTGGTAATTGAATGGTAGTTGGGAATTTTATCCTTATTTGTCTTCGAAATATCGTTCTTCAAAATGAAAATTATTCTGTAAATTGCTACAAGATTCCTCGTCGATCTAATACAAAATTGTATGTTCAACCTGATGAGGCGAATAACACTTAGGGAAATATCTCTGCCCATTCTTTCAATAAATAGATTTATTGAATAGGGCCATTTCCAAAAAAATCGTACACTTCTCTTTCTAAATTGAACAAGTATTTGCCGAATCTGAATCAATCGCTTTTTTGATTCCGATTCTATATAACTAGAACATTGATTATTTTTTTCCTCTAGATCTACATTAATCCCTAAATTTACTAGATATTTCTCAGTGATCTGTTCGATCTGATCATTCATTGTGGTTGTCCAATCATCTAGATCTTCAATAGTTGTTTGAGTTCTATATCCAGGTCGATCCTGAATCTCCGATGAAAAATTTGCACTACCCGCAGGCCTAGTCCCGATGAGCAATTGATATTTATTGAGGATCTGGTCATTTATTCCGAGATTTTCTGTACTCCTATTATCTGGTTGAGGTCCAGATTCCTTTATTCGTCCTATTCCTGATAGAATTGTTCTTATCAATCGTCCTTTCAATTCTTTGATAATGGGTTCCCAAAAGGAAGGTATTTTTTTTGGATAACCAAAAGGTACTTCAGTTTCCAATCCCCAGGTCGTTAAATAGCTAGAACTCGATTTTTCTCCTTTGTCAAATTGGAGCTCAGATCCGTGCCAAGGTCTCAAACGAAAAGGAAATAGAATCTTGATCTGAATACCATCCCTGAGCCATCTGTCCGGAAATTCCGTTTCTGAAAATTCAATCCCATCATAAGTGCATTTGATATGAATTTCTCTACTCCATTCCCCCCAATCTTCATCCCATTCAGGGACTTGAAATAATAGCATACGACCAATATTTTTAGCTATTATTAATGAGGGTAAAATTATATATTTTCTAAGAATTGATTGGGTCACTAATATAAAACCTCTTATTTTTTGATTTAGTGAAAAATCCAATTTGTCTGCTATTGAGAGACGATCAACTTTTGATCTCTCCCCAGAATAAGTTCTTCCCGATTTCAAGTCTTTATTTAGAAAATTCGTAACAATTTGTTCCAGATCTACTCTATTGGGCATATAAAAAGAATCTTTTAAAAAAGTGGGTATCTCCATTCTTCCCAAAAATAGAAATAAAGGGGAATGTGCACCCGTTTGTATCATTTTACATATTATAGTTCTACGTCTTTGAGCACGCATGGATCCTTTTACTAGGTTACGGCGAAAATCTGACTCTTCCGAATAACGTCTCACAATTCTCTGTATTCCGTTCGGGTCGATAATTGTTATACTCCTGATCTTTCTTGGACGAAGATCATTTATTGAGGGTATGAAGTCGTATTTACCGCTTCTCAAATTGTAGGACCATCGAGGCACAAGTTTCTGAATCTCTATAATTTCGAAAGGGTCATTGAATAAGAATTTCCCGCAAAAGGCAGAAATAGATTTTGTTTGGGTCGAATCACCCGTAGATGAATTTATCCAAAGATCCCGAAGTACTGTCCATTCCTTCTGTTCCAAATGTTCGAAAAGTGAAACTTGTTCCGCAGAAGGAAGACTAAGGATTAATTCCCATCTCATGGGACTTGTGACATTTTTCTCGCCACCAATTATACCAGGAATATCCAACAAATATTTTGCATAGGTCTCTTTATTACATGAAGCTATTTCCAATAGAACCTCAATATAAATTCTTCGATCATATGAGACTATTTCCAACAAATCTCTCGACGAGTCTTTTACATGAATCTCTTCATTATTTGAAGCCATTTCCGAGAAATCTATTCGATGAATTCCTCGATCTTTCAAAGAAACTATATTCGGCAAATCTTTCGTATAGATCTTCCAATTATCCGAATTTCTGATCATTTGTTCCGCTAATAGATAAAGTTGTTTTGAAATAGGTTCAACTTTTTTCTTTTCTGATAATTCATTGATTGAGATAAACGAGTGAACGGTATCTGTAAGTAGTGGTTCCCAGGGTAGCGGAAAGTTTTTGCGTTCCAATTCTCGCCAATGATCAGAGATCCGATCTTCAATTTGATTATTCCAGGATCCTTCCGCGGTGTCCTTCGTAGGTACCTTTGTCAAATCCGGAAGATCCAAATTGATCGAATCGCTCAAAATCCAAGGTGACCTTAATTGATCAATTATTCCACGGAACGGTCCATTCAGAAAGGGATCATGTATCTTAGGAAAGGAATCTCCCTGATAATTGGATAATTTAACTCCTTTTTCCATCACATCTCCAACAGGGGATCCATTGCTTAGAGCTTCTATTCGATTCCTGAATTCATTGCCCAAGTTATCCTTTCTCTGCTCTTCAGTGCAAATCCATTGATAATAAAGATCCTCAGATGAGGAAAAGGTATCTGAAAGATTCCTATATCTTCTGATCCTTTCCCAAAATACCGACACACTAGGTAGAGATGTGAAAGATATCCTTTGTTTTCCATCACTTGAACATGTGTCGAAGAAATATTGGGATACTTCGGTCTTTACAGGACCTGAGTTAGTAAATGGGCTATTTCTGATATATCGCAATGGCCTATTCCATCTGCAATGATCAAACAAAATAATGGGCCATGGTTGATCGAACCATGGTGATTCTTCGTTGGGGAGTCTTTTAAATTCATTTTGATCCTTATGTACAAAGTCATCCTTTATTTCTTTATTAGAAATAAGAGACGGTGACGGAGTTCTGCCCAAATATAATAAACAGGAATAATAAATAAGAATACTAAAAGTTCGATTTATATAGCGTTTTGATATAGTATAACCTATGGGTGAATCACGTTCTATACGGAAAGATACCAATCTTGCCAAATTTATGAATAGAACATGACCACCCAACCAACCACAAAGACTACTTATTACAAATGATATATTATTGCTATAACGAAAAAGAAAAAGGTTCATCAGTCTCGTTAATATAGGACTTGGTAGAATAATAGGATTTAGTAATTGAAAAATTAGGCTATCCATAAATAGACCTAGAATTCTAGAATTGTTAAGTGAATTTATGGGGTACAGAGATTTTGAATTTGAAAGTTTCTCGTTGGTATGGAAACAATGAAGGAACATGTATGGTACAACTAATAAAGTTATTGCGTGAGGTTTCCCCAATACTGTATAGATAGGTGAATAGTACATCGATAAAAAAACTATTAATTGTCCCGTAATATAACCACTTATAGTTACTATACCATCTACAGTTCCTTCTAGAAATAAAATTCTCATGGGGGATATCTGAGAAGGACTAATGGGCAATGTGGTAATAAATCCGTAATAGAGTCCAAATAAAATGATCGGACCCGATACTTCTATCCTTGATGATATTGAATCCCATGGTAGACTCAAGATTCTAAGTATCATATTCACTATAAGTATCATATTAAAAATCCTTCTTAAAAAACGTGGAATGATTATAGAAATTATTCCAATATCTCCCATATATACATGGGAGATATTGGATATGAATAGTTATCATTTTCTAATTCATGAATTCAATTTCATAGAATTGGTCCCAATTTCAAATCGATCTTTACTTGATCTCTCCATATATGTGCATATATGCACACATATGTTTATAACATATATCAAATAGATATGCATATGCCATTAACACATATATTCGATTCGGAAATATTGAGGGATATTTAAAACTTGTTGTCTCTTTTTTTTTTTTTTTTTTATTTTACTAGGGTGGTCCGGCCCAAGTCTTCTAAATTGTCGTTACACCGCAAAGGTCGAGTGACCAATTCAAGGACATTCCTAGCATTAGCAAATCCGTGAATTTGCGCAAAGGTGAATTCAACCGACCATTTAGTATTCATTCCTCTTGCTTCTAATGGGTCAGCATGAGCCATTCCAGTGATGGCTAAGTCGGGTTGTAACTCACGTATACGTCGTAATTGATTATAATTATCCGGTTTTTCCACAATTCGTGGTATTGGTACACACATCTTTATACATGTATCTCGCAAAAGTGCTAATTCAGCAGCTTGATATCGTTTATCCATATATGGAATACCAATTTCATAAACGATCATTCCACATCTGATTAAGAATCTTGCTAGAGATATTTCTAGAAGATTATCTCCCATGAAAAATACAGATTTTCCATGTACCAAAGAAATATAATCCTTCAAACTTTCCCATATCTGTTTCTCCCTTTCCTCTAAACCCTGAGTTTCAATATCAAATACAGGACAAATCTTTTCGATCCAAGCACGCGTTCCGTCCGGACCGATAGGAAAAGGAGCTCCAATTAATCTACATCTTTCACGTCTTACCAAAGTGGTTGCTGTACGACTCAGAAATGGATTGATACCACAGACATAAACTCCATTACCTAATGACGGAAGATGAGTATATCTCTGGGCAGGTAACCAACCTGATACCTTGACAGATTGGCGCCTTAATTCCAGACTGAGTTGAGAAGCTACGTTCGAAGGTAGGGATCCAAAAAGAGCTAAGGAGGGATGATCTCCGTATTCTATGAATTCTCCTTCCTTTTCAAGGGGAGGAGGGAATTTTTGTATAGTTCCATTCCGTTCACGAACGAATAATCTCTGTTCTAGACAACGATGTGCCATCGCAGCTAGCACAGTATCTTCCCCTTGAGTAAAAGCATGATCCAGTCCGTTTGCTCTTGCCACTATAATTGGTATTCCAATTTCAGATTCCAATTTTGGTGCCATACCTTCCAAGTCCATTTTTATTATTTCTGTAGTACAAGTACCTATCCATATGATGACATTGGGGTCCCTATCTTTTTTTATCCGAATACAAAGCCTTTTCAACTCTTCATAATCATTCAATTGAGCCGAGATATCTCCTTCTTCTAATTCTGCCATTGCATAGCGAGGTTCTGCAAAGATCATAACTCCAAGCGTATTTTGTAGAAAATAACCACATGTCTTCGTGCCTACCACCAAAAAGAAACTGTCTTCAATCTTTTGGTATAACCAAGATACGCAGCTAATAGGACAAAAAGTATGATAATTACCCGTTTCACATTCAAAAGTGAGAGTTTCAGAGATCTTCGCTGACATAAATAGATTTCCCCAACGAACCGATCAACGAATCAATTGTTGATCTCAAACCATCGTAAATCCAAGCAAATTTTCCTGATTCTTCCCCTGTTTCCCATCATTAATGGGACTTAGGTAGGAATCGGAAAGTAAACTGAAGAATTTTCGATCCGGAATCTCTTTCGGTACAATACCTTCTGGTTGAGACAATATCTGATCTGCTATGTTCAAATAATATTCACACACATAGTTAAGGGATGGTTCAGATCCAACCATTTCAAATAAGGTTTTACCCTTGACTCTAGATATTCGAATATCTTCAATAAGAGGTAAAACTTCTATTACGGGCATTGGACAGACTTCTACATATCCATCGATAAGATCTCTTTTAGATGTACGATTTCCGACCAAGCCTGCTAATCGGAGTAGATGTGTACGAGTTTTTTCCCCGATAGAGACAGCAATACGATTAGCTGCGAATAATGCATCAAATCCATTATCTGTAATTATTACGCAATAATCCGCATAGTTCAATGGAGCAGCAAAACCTCCACAAACTACATCACCCAATACATCGAATAAAATAATATCATATTCGTAAAATGCATTTAATTCTTTCAACAATTTCACAGTCTCCCCTACCACATATCCCCCACATCCGGCTCCTGCGGGTGGGCCCCCTGCTTCTACACAATCTACCCCTCCATAACCCTTGTGAATTACATCTTCGGGCCAAATCTCCTCATAATGATAATCCTTGGACTGCAAAGTATCTATAATTGTAGGTATCAGAAATCCTGTAAGAGTAAAAGTACTATCGTGTTTGGGATCACATCCGATTTGTAATACCTTTCTGCCACGTCTTGCTAAGGCGATTGAGATATTACAGCTAGTCGTTGATTTACCAATTCCGCCTTTTCCGTAAACTGCTATTTTCACCTCTAAATCTCCCGTTATTAATTAATAATCATAAGAATTTAATCCTCTTCTCCGTTCCAGAATGAAAAGGGTTAAGTGGTAGTAATAGGAATAATAGATCCGGTCATACCAGTAGTTTAACTCTCCACCTATCCTAAGATGGTATCTATGTATACATCTAAATATCCAACATATGGATAGCAGAAACATATGTATCTTTATCTAACCTATCTTATTGTGTTCCGCACATAAACCGTTCATTCCTATTCCTTGTCGTAACGACGAGGTAAAATAGTACAAAGAATTACATTCTTGATCATTCATCCCAAATGAAGGAAATAGGGAGAAAGATAAAAGAACAGATATTGTTCTCTAAAATAGATTATGAATTCATTAATTCATAGAACAGATCATATCCAAAATTCATAGAACAGATCATATCCAATTTTTATTTTTATATGGATTCGTTGATGTGAGATTTTGACTAATCTCTCATTCTCTGTATCGATAGATCGATCTTTTATGTCCCCTTGCAATTCTTCGTCCCCTTCCCTTCTCTCCATCCCCTCCGTCCCCCTGTTCTCTTTCTGTTCTTCCTTCCCCTTTCTATTCCCCCTTCCTCCATTTTGGATTCATTTCATTATAGATAGATAGATATCTATCTATCTATATGGAACATATATAGAACTGATATTCCATCATTCAAAAAAGGATTCTTCTTAAAATGAAATGCTGAGAAAGAAAATACAGATAAAAAAGAGTGATTGATCAGGTAGAATTACAATCATTGAAGTAATGACGGTACGATCGCTGATATGGATTCCTATCACTTCAGCACTTCCCACCACTTTATCTTTATCTACCAAAATCACCGGGCAGATCGGATCTAATCTCACGTATCCCAGCATTCAACCAGCCCATGATCCGAAGGCTATACAGCATGGAGCGGGCAGAGAGATGAAAGGGCCGACAGGGGGACCTTCTCCTGCTTGATCGAAATCAATTCTATGATCGAATAGCAGTTCCAAGTGCCATGATGTCCGCTTCGTTTCACTCAATGAAGGGCTCGGACAGGTAAGG